GTTTGAATTATTTAAATAGTGTAAATAGACACACTTTGGACTTAAAAATATATTACTCGAGGTTTTCCTGTTTCCGGGGGGTTTTCAGGAGTGTTAGTGATCTCGGGGGTATAGGGGGGTAGGGGGGTTTAACGCGCGGAAACCCCGGGGGTATCTTAGATATTTTAGGGGAAATATTTACCCTTTATGCTCTTGATATAAACATATGCAATTCTTTATAGAATGTCTTTCCACCTTTCATAAAGTTTCCTCGCAGGCAAAGTAAATGTTCAACCTTATTGTTTGTTGACGTAATGCACTGTGAAATGCCTATTGAAAGGAAAAAGAAAAAAAGAACCAGTGACCCGCTGGAGAGAACGCCCGGCATGGTGGGTAATCGCGCCATATGGACGCCACCATTAACTTATGCAAGCGTCGATGTAAGTGTGAGGAATGATACCAAGTCATGGCCCTGAAGTAGGAACCAAATGCCAGGAATAATTCACTGTGTGAAACCCCCACAATAGTTGTCCCTCACCTTCAATAACCGAATGGGTAAAAAATCACCATTGCTACTCTCTTATTGGGCGAGATGTAATCACTCGACGGGATGTTGAGTTCTAGTATATATTCATTTCATTAATTATCTATCGGATTCTAAGATCTCGATCTGTCTCAATTTTTACTACTATGTAGAATTTTTAAACCCGTGATTCTAGTATACTTTGGTTCATTTGTGTAATTCTTGAGTGCTTTTAATCCTAATAAGTAGGGAGATACCAGTTATGTAGAATTAACATACAATGTATGTATGACAAAAATTTAATGGTGTAAATACATACCCGGGTAAAAACAAAGGGTAGTTTAATGTAGAATACTAGCTTTGGGAGTTAGTGGCGGGGGTTTAAATCCCTTCCCTTTGAGCAGTAGAGGGGATTTTAACCCCTGACGTCCGGTTTACAAGACCGGCGCTCTGAAGCTGAGCTACTAGTGCAAAGTCATCCAAGAGCTTTGTTTTCTAGTCACCCGACGAATGGGGTGATTACTAGGAACAGGGCAAAGTACAGGAGGGAGGCAATTTGTCCAATGATGATGTAGGGGTGTTCAACTGGCATTCCTCCGATTCAAGTGAGGATGGCGACGTTGGCAATGAGAGTTCAGAATAGGAATTGGGTGACGGGTCGGAAGGTTAGGCCTCGTTGTTTTGATGTGTGGAGGATAGGTACGACTATTAGGACGAGGATTGAGGCTAGAAGAGCTAAGACCCCTCCTAGTTTGTTTGGGATGGAGCGTAGAATGGCGTATGCAAATAGGAAATACCATTCGGGTTTAATGTGTGGGGGAGTCACGAGTGGGTTGGCAGGGGTAAAGTTGTCAGGGTCCCCCAGGAGGTTAGGGGCGAATAGGGCCAGGGAAGTAAGTGCGAGGAGTACAACTGCGAATCCTAGCAGGTCTTTGTACGAGAAGTATGGGTGGAAAGAAATTTTGTCCACGTCGGAGTTTAAGCCGAGGGGGTTGTTGGATCCTGTCTCATGAAGGAAGAACAGGTGGATTATTGTTACGGCTGCAATAATGAACGGGAGTAGGAAGTGGAAGGCGAAGAATCGGGTAAGGGTGGCATTGTCGACTGAGAAGCCCCCTCAAATTCATTGGACGAGGGTGTTTCCTACGTAAGGGACGGCGGAGAGGAGGTTGGTAATGACCGTTGCGCCTCAGAAGGACATTTGTCCTCAAGGTAGGACGTAGCCCACGAAGGCAGTCATTATTACTAGGAGTAGCAGGACGACTCCGATATTTCATGTTTCTTTGTAAAGGTAGGAGCCGTAGTAGAGGCCTCGACCGATGTGAAGGTAGATGCAGATGAAGAAGAAGGAGGCTCCGTTGGCATGGAGGTTACGGATGAGCCATCCGTAGTTTACGTCCCGGCAGATGTGTGCGACGGACGAGAATGCTGTGGCAATGTCGGAGGTGTAGTGTATAGCAAGGAAAAGTCCTGTGAGAATTTGGGCGCCTAGGCAAAGGCCAAGTAGGGAGCCAAAGTTTCATCAGACTGAGATATTGGAGGGAGTGGGAAGGTCAACTACTGCGTCGTTAGCAATTTTTAGTAGGGGGTGGGTTTTTCGTAGGCTTGCCATTATGGTTCTTGTAGTTGAATAACAACGGTGGTTTTTCAAGCCATTAGTCCTGGTTAGAGTCCTGGCAGGAATTATGACTTATATTATGTCTTTGTTTTTACTCGGCTTAGTTTTAGGGTTAGTGGCGGTTGCTTCTAATCCGTCTCCCTATTTTGCTGCTTTGGGGCTGGTATTAGTAGCAGGGTTGGGATGTGGTGTTTTGGTCGGGCACGGGGGATCTTTCTTGTCCTTAGTTCTGTTCTTAATTTATCTAGGAGGGATACTAGTTGTGTTTGCGTATTCGGCAGCTTTGGCTGCTGAACCTTATCCTGAGACCTGAGGGAGCCGGCCCGTGGCGGTTTCGATGTTACTTTACGTGGTAGGGGTTGTCTTGGTGTCTGGCTTGTTTTGAGGGGGGTGGTATGAATCTTCTTGATTGTCAGTGGACGAGCTCGGTGAATTTTCCGTGCATCGGGGGGACATGGGAGGAGTAGCATTAATGTACTCATTAGGCGGGGGGATGTTGTTGATTAGCGCTTGAGTCCTCCTTCTTACGTTGTTTGTGGTGCTTGAGTTGACGCGAGGTCTGAGTCGGGGGGCACTTCGAGCGGTTTAAAGGGCAAAGACAAGGGTGGCCAGGGCTAAGGTTAGGAGAAATAGCGTTAGGTAGGTTTTGATTATCCCTTGTTGGGCGTTGCTTGTTGTTGTTACGAGGGGAGTGTTAAGAGTGGCAATGGCTTTTGGGCCTGTTTTTTCTAATCATGTTTGGTCGATTATTTGGCTGGCGATTGCTTGGCCTAATGTCAGGTTTAGTTTAGGGGTGAGGCGGTGGATGATTGCTGGGAAGAAGCCAAGCATGTTTGAGAAGTGGTGAGGGGTTAATTGGGGGGTTGGTTTAAATTGTTTGTTGGTGAGGGATGCTAGTTCAAGGGCAAGAAGGAGGCCGAGGATAGTTACTACTAAAGCAGCTAGTTTAAGTAGGGGAGGTATGGATATGACTGGTGTTTTTAGGGGAAGAATATTAGAAGTGATTAGAAGGCCGGCGATGATGCTTCCTCAGGCTAGACGTTTGATTGGGTTAATCACTGCTGGGTTGTTTTCGTTAATGGGGGAGAGTGAATTGAATCGGGGGTGTCCTATTGAGACAAAGAAGACCACTCGGAGGCTGTAGATAGCTGTGAAGGAAGTGGCTAGGAGGGTCAGGGCAAGGGCTCAGGCGTTGAGGTGAGATGTGTTTAGTGCTTCGATGATGGCGTCTTTTGAGAAGAAGCCTGCTAAGAAGGGGGTACCTGTGAGGGCGAGGCTGCCGATAGTGAGGCAAGATGAGGTGAAGGGCGTGAGGTGGTGTATTCCTCCCATTTTGCGGATGTCTTGTTCGTCATTGAGGCTGTGAATAATTGACCCCGAGCATAGGAAGAGCATGGCTTTAAAAAATGCGTGGGTGCAGATATGGAGGAATGCTAGTTGGGGCTGGTTAAGTCCGATTGTCACTATTATTAGGCCGAGCTGGCTTGATGTGGAGAAAGCAACGATCTTCTTGATGTCGTTTTGGGTTAAGGCACAGGTGGCTGTAAATAGGGTGGTTAGGGCTCCTAGGCATAAGCAAGTGGTGAGGGCAGTTTGGTTGTTTTCTAATAATGGGCTCATCCGGACTAGGAGGAAAATACCTGCAACGACCATAGTGCTTGAGTGCAGTAGGGCAGAGACCGGTGTGGGGCCCTCCATGGCAGAGGGGAGTCAGGGGTGAAGGCCAAATTGGGCTGATTTGCCGGTGGCGGCAATGATGAGCCCTAGGAGGGGGAAGGTGAGGTCCATGTTTTTAGTGGCTGCAAATATTTGTTGGATTTCTCAGGAGTTGAGGTTTACTGCTATTCAGGCTATTGCGAAGATCAGTCCGATGTCACCTACGCGGTTGTAAAGGACGGCTTGGAGGGCGGCAGTGTTTGCGTCTGCTCGGCCGTATCATCAGCCAATGAGTAAAAACGACATAATGCCGACTCCTTCTCATCCGATAAATAATTGGAATATGTTGTTGGCTGTGACGAGGGTAATTATGGCGATAAGGAAGATTAGAAGGTACTTAAAGAATCGGTTCATGAAGGGGTCTGCGTGCATGTATCAGGATGCAAATTCGAGGATAGATCAGGTTACGTAAAGGGCAATGGGGGTGAAGATAATGGAGTAGTGGTCAAATTTAAAGCTAATGTTCACGTCAAAGGTGAGTGTGTTTATTCAGTTTCAGTTAGTGACAATTGTCTCAGCACCTTCGTTAAGGAAAAGAAAGAGAGGTAGAAGGCTAACAAAGAAAGCTAGTTTGACTGCTGTTTTAACTTGAGAGAGGGCTCAGGTCGGGGGTTGTGGTCGAGGGGTTAGGGTTGTGAGGACGGGGTACATTAGGAGTGTGAAGATAATGATCAGGCTCGAGGTCATTATAATTGAAGTGGGGTGCATAGCTGCTACTTGGATTTGCACCAAGAGTTTTTGGTTCCTAAGACCAACGGATGAGCTGTTATCCTTTAGGAGCGCCAACGAGTGAGCCCAGGGGTTCAACCAAGGTGGCGAAGATTAGCAGTCTTCGTTGCTAGCGAGCCTCTCTCGGTGGATAAGAGGATTTTAACCTCTGTTTTTAGAATCACAATCTAACGTTTTTGTTAAACTATATCTACAGGCGGCCCAGCCTCAAATTAATTCAGGTTTGAGGATGAGCAGAATAAGTGGGAGTAGGTGGAGTGCTATTAGTAAGTGTTCTCGGGAGTGTGATGGTTCTAGGGCGAGGATGTGTGCTGGGAGCGGGCCTCGTTGGGTTATAAGGAACATGTAGAGAGAGTAGCCTGCTGTAATAAGTGTGCCAGCACCTGTGAGGGCCAGGGTTCACCAGGATCAGTTAAATAGGGAGGTGATGATTATTAGTTCGCCTATCAGATTAGGCAGGGGAGGAAGGGCTAGGTTGGCGAGGCTAGCGATGAATCATCAAGCTGTTATTAGGGGGAGGGCTATTTGCAGGCCTCGTGCTAGTACCATGGTTCGGCTGTGGGTGCGCTCATAGTTAGTGTTGGCTAGGCAGAAGAGTGCGGAGGATGTTAAGCCGTGTGCGATTATGAGGATTAGGGCCCCGGTAAAGCCTCATGGTGTTTGAATAAGGATTCCTCCGACAACTAGGCCTATGTGGCTTACTGATGAGTAGGCGATAAGCGATTTTAGGTCTGTTTGTCGTAGACAGATGGAGCCGGTTATAATTACTCCTCATAGTGCAAAGATAATAAAGGGGTAGCTTAGTTCTTTGGTAAGGGGCTCTAGGACGATTAGTATTCGTATCATGCCATAGCCTCCAAGTTTCAGCAGTACTGCGGCAAGGATCATGGAGCCTGCAACTGGGGCTTCTACATGTGCTTTGGGGAGTCACAAGTGGACACCGTACAATGGCATTTTAACCAGGAAGGCTAAAATGCATGCTGCCCATCATAGTTTGTCTGCGTAGGTGGTGAGTTGAAGAGGATTTGAGAATTGGAGTGTCAATAGAGAAAGGGTCCCAGTGCTGTTTTGTAGAAGTAAGAGGGCCACGAGTAGGGGGAGTGATCCGGCTAGGGTATAAAATAGGAAGTATGTCCCTGCGTTTAGTCGTTCTGTTTGGTTACCCCAGCGTGTAATAAGGATAAGTGTAGGGATCAGGGTAGCCTCAAATATGACGTAAAACATGATGATTTCTGTTGCGCCAAAGGCTAAAATGAGGAAAAATTGTAGGGAGGTGAGTAGGGAGATGTATATCCGTTGGCGGTTGATTGGTTCTAGCGCGGTGTGGTTTTGGCTGGCAAGAATCATCAGGGGGAGAAGCCAGCAGGTGAGGACCAGGAGTGGGGTGGAGAGGGGGTCTGTCGCCATGTAGGGGCTAAGGAATGATCATCCGGTCTCTGATAGGTTTTTTAGCCATGTTAGGCTGGCAGTTGCAATGATTAGGCTGTGAAGGAGGGTTGTGGGCCATAGTCACTTAGCGGGGGCCATTCAGGCTGTTGGGATTAGCATTAGGGTTGGGATTAGAATTTTTAGCATTGTAGGAGGTTGAGGCTTTGTAGACGATCGGTTCCGTGGGTTCGGGCAGTGGCTACTAGGAGGGCAAGCCCTGCGCTTGCTTCGCAGGCCGAGAAAGCCAGGAGAAGTATGGGGGAGGCCGAGAAGTTGGTGGCGTTTAATTGGAGGGTTCAGAGGGAGAGGGCAATAAATAGTGATAATATCATTCCTTCTAGACATAGGAGGGCGGAGAGAAGGTGGGTTCGGTTGAAAGCCAGGCCTGTCAATCCTAGTATAAAGGCTGATGAGAAGGTAAAGTGAACGGGGGTCATCAGGTTAATTATGGACTTTAACCATAAGTTTTTGAGCCGAAATCAAATGTTTTTCTTAAACTAATTACCTATTCGGCTCATTCTAGTCCTCCTTGGAGTCACTCGTAAATAAGGCCGAGGGTGAGAAGAGCAAGAACAGCTGATGCTCATAGGAACGTGAGGAGCGGGGAGGAGAGTTGGTCTCCTCATGGGAGGGGGAGAAGAAGGGCAATTTCAAGGTCAAACAGGAGGAATAGAATGGCGACTAGGAAGAATCGGATGGAAAAAGGTAGTCGGGCGGAGCCCAGGGGGTCAAAGCCGCATTCGTAGGGGGAGAGTTTTTCGTGGTCGGGGCTTATCTGGGGTAATCAGAAAGAAACAATGGCTAGGATGGTGGAGAGAATAATTGTAATGGCGATAATTGTTGTGACTAGATTCATTATCTTTCCTTGGATTTTAACCAAGACCGGGTGATTGGAAGTCACTTATACTAGCGTTAGTACTAGAAAGATTATGAGCCTCATCAGTAGATAGAGATATAAAGGAACAATCAAACAACGTCTACGAAATGTCAATATCATGCAGCTGCTTCAAATCCAAAATGGTGTTCAGATGTAAAGTGGTATTGGATTTGGCGGAGTAGGCAGACGGCCAGGAATGTTGAGCCGATAATAACGTGGAGGCCGTGGAAACCAGTTGCTACAAAGAATGTGGAGCCGTAAACACCATCTGCAATTGTAAAGGGGGCTTCATAGTACTCCATTCCTTGCAAGAAAGTAAAGTAAAAGCCCAGAAGGATCGTGAGGAGGAGGGATTGGATTGCTTGTTTTCGTTCGCCTTCCATGATGCTGTGATGTGCTCAGGTGACGGTCACTCCTGAAGCGAGGAGAACTGCTGTATTAAGTAGAGGGACCTCGAATGGGTCTAGGGTTGTGATGCCTGTGGGTGGCCAGCAGCCCCCTAGTTCGGGGGTGGGGGCTAGACTTGAGTGGTAAAAAGCTCAGAAGAAGCCTAAGAAGAAGAAAACTTCTGAGGTAATGAAGAGGATTATCCCGTATCGAAGGCCTTTTTGTACTGGGGGCGTGTGGTGTCCTTGGAATGTTCCTTCTCGGATGATGTCTCGCCATCACTGGTATATTGTAAGGAGGAGGAGGGCTGTTCCTAGGGTCATTAGTGTTGTGGAGTTAAAGTGGAATCAAATTGCGAGACCTGATGTTATTAGTAAGGCGGCAACTGCACCTGTAAGGGGTCAGGGGCTGGGGTCTACTATGTGGTATGCGTGTGCTTGGTGGGCCATTAGACGTTTTCTTGTAGGTAGAGGCTTAGAAGAAGAACAAATACGTAGGCTTGGATCATTGCTACGGCGACTTCTAGGAGTGTTAGGAGGAAGAGGACTGTAGCTGTAAGGATTGCGACCGTTGGCATCAGGGGTAGAAGAACGAAGGCGGCTGTGGCAATGAGTTGAATAAGAAGATGGCCAGCTGTAAGGTTGGCAGTAAGTCGAACACCAAGGGCTAGAGGGCGAATGAATAGGCTGATGGTCTCGATGATGATCAGGACTGGGATAAGGGGGGTGGGGGTGCCTTCTGGTAGAAGGTGGCCTAAGGCGGCGGTTGGTTGGTTTCGCATGCCGATGATTACTGTCGCTAGTCAAAAGGGGACAGCGAGGCCCATGTTTAGGGAGAGTTGGGTGGTTGGCGTGAAGGTGTAAGGTAGGAGTCCTAGCATGTTTAGGGTGATGAGAAACACCATAAGGGATGCGAATACTAGGGCTCATTTATGTCCTCCTAGGTTTAGGGGAAGTAGTAGCTGTTGGGTGAATCGGTTAATAAATCAACCTTGTAGAGTTAGCAGTCGGTTGTTGAGTCATCGTCGGGAAGGGGTGGGGAAGAGAACTCATGGGAGACTTAGGGCGAGGGCTATTAAAGGAATACCTAGGTATGAGGGACTTGCAAATTGGTCGAAGAAGCTTAGTGCCATGGTCAGGTTCAGGGTTCTGTTTTAGGTTTTTGTGTGCTTTGGGGAGCGGGCTCATTTGGGAAGGTGTGGGCTATGATTTTTGGGGGGAGAACGGTGAGGAAGACTAGTCAGGAGAAGACTAGAATAGCGAATCAGGGGGCGGGATTGAGTTGGGGCATGTCACTAAGGGTGGTTGGGAGTCACCAGTCTTTAGCTTAAAAGGCTAACGCTACGGCCCTATTTAGCTTCTTAGCGAGGCGTCTTCGAGTATTAGGGATGATCAGTTTTCAAAGTGTTCTAGAGGTACGGCTTCGACTACGATGGGTATAAAGCTGTGGTTAGCACCACAAATTTCGGAGCACTGTCCGTAGAATACTCCTGGTCGGGATGCAATGAAGGCTGTTTGATTTAGGCGGCCAGGGACTGCGTCTATTTTTACACCTAGGGCTGGGACTGCTCATGAGTGAAGTACGTCTTCAGCAGAGACTAACACTCGGATAGGAGATTCTACTGGAATAACTATTCGGTGGTCTGCTTCTAGAAGGCGGAATTGGCCGGGGGTAAGGTCTTGTGTGGGAATTATGTATGAGTCAAATCCAAGGTCTTCATAATCTGTGTATTCGTAGCTTCAGTATCATTGGTGTCCCATGGCTTTGATCGTAAGATGGGGGTCGTTAATTTCGTCCATAAGATAAAGGATGCGAAGGGAGGGAAGGGCGATGAGAATCAGGATAATCGCGGGGAGAATGGTTCAGATAATCTCGATTTCTTGGGAGTCTAAGATGTATTTGTTGGTTAGTTTGGTTGAAACCATGGCCACAATAATGTAAAGAACTAGTGTGCTGATTAGGAACACAATTATTAAGGCGTGGTCGTGGAAGTGGAGAAGTTCCTCTATGACAGGTGAAGCTGCATCTTGAAATCCTAGTTGTGAGGGATGTGCCATTAGTTTCCAAGACACGCGGGGGTTTAACCCACGATTCTGCCTTGACAAGGCAGTGTAATATCTACTTTACTAGTGTCTTATAAAGAAAGTGACAGAGTGGTTATGTGGTTGGCTTGAAACCAGCCTATGGGGGTTCAATTCCTCCCTTTCTCGGTTAGTTGGATTGAACTTGAACGAATGCGGGCTCTTCAAATGTGTGGTAAGGGGGAGGGCAGCCGTGCAGTCACTCGACATTGGTCATAGTCAGCTCTACTGAAAGTACTTCTCGTTTGGCAGCAAATGCTTCTCAGATAATGAAGAGGAACATAATTACAGCTACTAGGGAGATTAGTGAGCCGATTGAAGATACTGTGTTTCAAAGGGTGTAGGCGTCTGGGTAGTCCGAGTATCGACGTGGCATTCCTGCAAGACCAAGGAAGTGTTGGGGGAAGAATGTTAGGTTAACCCCAACAAACATAATTCCGAAGTGAATTTTTGTTCAGGTGCTGTGCAGAGTGTAGCCGGAGAATAGTGGGAATCAGTGGACGAAAGCAGCAACGATGGCGAAGACGGCCCCCATGGAGAGTACGTAGTGGAAGTGGGCTACTACGTAGTAGGTGTCGTGGAGAACAATATCTAGCGAGGAGTTTGCCAGCACGATCCCGGTTAGGCCCCCTACGGTAAATAGGAAGATGAAGCCCAGGGCCCATAGGAGGGGAGTTTCTCATTTGATTGCTCCTCCGTGAAGGGTTGCTAGTCAGCTAAAGACTTTGACCCCGGTTGGGATTGCAATGATTATAGTGGCGGATGTGAAGTAGGCCCGCGTGTCTACGTCCATTCCTACTGTAAACATGTGATGGGCTCATACAATAAAGCCTAGTAGGCCGATGGCCATCATGGCTCAAACCATGCCTATATAGCCAAAGGGTTCTTTTTTGCCGGAGTAGTAGGCGACGATGTGGGAGATCATTCCAAAGCCTGGGAGAATTAGAATGTAGACTTCAGGGTGCCCGAAGAATCAGAACAGGTGTTGGTACAGAATGGGGTCTCCCCCTCCTGCAGGGTCGAAGAAGGTAGTATTAAGGTTTCGGTCCGTGAGGAGCATTGTGATCCCTGCGGCGAGAACTGGGAGGGACAGGAGTAGAAGGACAGCAGTGATTAGGACGGCTCAAACAAATAGTGGGGTTTGGTATTGTGAGATGGCCGGAGGTTTCATGTTGATAATTGTTGTAATGAAGTTAATGGCCCCTAGGATGGAGGAAACACCAGCTAGGTGAAGAGAAAAAATGGTGAGGTCAACGGAGGCCCCAGCGTGAGCGAGGTTCCCGGCTAATGGAGGGTAAACTGTCCATCCTGTTCCTGCACCGGCTTCTACCCCGGAAGAGGCAAGCAGAAGAAGGAACGAAGGAGGGAGGAGTCAGAAGCTCATGTTGTTCATTCGAGGGAATGCCATGTCGGGGGCTCCGATCATTAGTGGGATAAGTCAATTTCCGAATCCTCCGATCATAATTGGCATTACTATAAAGAAAATTATTACAAATGCATGTGCTGTAACAATTACATTGTAAATCTGGTCGTCCCCTAGAAGGGCGCCTGGTTGGCTAAGTTCTGCCCGAATCAGTAGGCTCAAAGCTGTGCCTACTATGCCGGCTCAAGCACCGAATACTAGATAGAGGGTGCCAATGTCTTTATGGTTAGTCGAGAAAAATCAACGCGTGATTGCCACAGGTAGGATGGCTGAGTTTTAAGCGGTGGATTGTAGCCCCATAGACAGAGGTTTGATTCCTCTTCTTACCAAGCCCTGAGGTGTTTTACATATTAGATTGCAAATCTAAAGAAGCAGACTAATCGTCTGCCGGGGCTTTCCCCCGCCTTTAGCCTGTTTTCAGGCGGGGGAAAGGTAGATGGATGCTCGTTGGTTTGGGCGCTTAGCTGTTAACTAAGAGTTTGTAGGATCGAGGCCTACCCATCTAGTAAGGCTTTAGCTTAATTAAAGTGTCTGTTTTGCATGCAGGAGATGTGGGGTAATGTCCCGCAAGTCTTACAGAGGCTGGGGGATTTTCACCCCCACTGAGGGCTTTGAAGGCCCTTGGTCTAGATTGTTAGCCTAAGTCTCTTAGAGGGCTAGTAGGGCTATTAAAGCCGGTGTTAGTGGGAGAAGGGAAATTGTAGCTGTGGTGGAGATGGCTAGGGGGAGGGTAAGTTGTGAAGATTGAAGTCGTCAGGGGGTTACCCCAGTGAGGTTATTTGGAGACATGGTGAGGGTCATTGCGTACGAGAGGCGGAGGTAGAAGTAGAGACTGAGTAGTGCTGTAAGTGCGGCTAGCGTCGCTGTTGGGGCGAGGTCTTGTTTGGTGAGTTCTTGAAGAATCAGTCATTTAGGTATGAAGCCAGTTAATGGTGGGAGTCCGCCTAGTGATAGTAAAATGAGGGGGGCCAAGGAGGTAAGGGTTGGGGCTTTCGTTCAGGAGGTGGCGAGGGCATTGATGGTTGTTGCCTTGTTTAATTTGAATACAAGGAATGTTGAGAGTGTCATAATGAAGTATGTGAGGAGGGTCAGGAAGGTCAGGGATGGGGAGAATTGGAGGACTAGGATTATTCAGCCCAGGTGGGCGATGGATGAGTAGGCAAGGATTTTTCGTAGCTGGGTTTGGTTGAGGCCGCCTCATCCCCCGACGAGGGTGGATGCAAGGCCCAGGCCAATTAGGATGTGGGAATTGGTGGGCTGAAGTTGAAGGAGAAGGGCGAATGGGGCAAGCTTCTGTCAGGTTGAGAGGATAAGGCCTGTTGTTAGGTCTAGGCCTTGAAGGACTTCGGGGAGTCAGGAGTGGAGCGGGGCTAGTCCTACTTTAAGGGCGAGGGCGAGGGTGATTATGGTAATTGGAAGGGGGTGGGACATCTGTTGGATGTCCCATTGTCCGGTCAGTCAGGCATTGGTGGTGCTTGCGAATAGGAGTATTGCTGCGGCTGTTGCCTGAGTGAGGAAATATTTTGTGGTAGCTTCAACTGCTCGGGGGTGATGATGTTGCGCCATGAGTGGAATAATAGCGAGGGTGTTGATTTCAAGACCCATTCAGGCGAGTAGCCAGTGTGAGCTCGCGAATGTAATTGTGGTCCCTAGGCCGAGTCCGAATAGTAGGATGGCTAAAATGTACGGGTTCATTAGTAAAGGAAGGATTTTAACCAACATGTTTGGGGTATGGGCCCAAAAGCTTAATTAGCTGACTTTACTAGGAAGTGGTGTAGTGGAAGCACTGAGAGTTTTGATCTCTCCAGGTAGGGTTCAAATCCCTTCTTTCTAAGGAGTTGGGGGGACTTTAACCCCCATAATTCACTCTATCAAAGTGGCCCTTTACTTCAGGCACAACTCCTGGGTTAAAGTTGAGGGGGGAGGCCTGCAAATGCGATGGGAAGCGCGAGGTGTCAAATAACCAAGGCTAGTGTGAGGGGTAGGAAGTTTTTTCAAATGAGATGCATGAGTTGATCATATCGGAAGCGGGGGTAGGAGGCTCGGACCCATAAGAAGACAATTGAAAGTAGTGCTGCTTTGGTTATAAGGTTGGCTGCAGTTAATTCTGGTAGGGCGGGGATGTGAGCAGCGCCTAAGAATAAGGTTGCGGAAAGGGTGTTCATAAGGAGAATGTTGGCGTATTCTGCAAGAAAAAACAGGGCGAAGGGGCCGCCCGCGTATTCTACGTTAAAGCCTGAGACTAGCTCGGATTCTCCCTCAGTTAGGTCAAAGGGGGCACGGTTAGTTTCTGCCAGGGTGGAGATGTACCATATTGCGGCTAAGGGTCATGCGGGTAGAATAAGTCAAACACTTTCTTGCGCGATGTTGAAGGTTTGTAGGGTAAAGCCGCCTGTGAAGATAATGATGCACAGGAGAATAAGGCCTAGGCTAACTTCATATGAGATGGTTTGGGCAACGGCACGTAGGGCGCCAATTAGTGCGTATTTGGAATTAGATGCTCAGCCTGATCCTAGAATGGAGTAGACTGCGAGGCTGGATAGTGCCAGGATGAATAGAATGCCTAGGTTGAGGTTAATGACCGGGTATGGTATGGGCATAGGTGCTCAAAGAGTAAGGGCTAGGGTGAGGGCTAGTATGGGGGTAAAAATGAATAAGACGGGGGATGAGGTTGAGGGTCGAACTGGCTCTTTAATAAAGAGTTTCACTCCGTCGGCGATGGGTTGAAGAAGGCCGTAAGGGCCGACGATGTTCGGGCCTTTGCGTAGTTGCATGTACCCAAGGACTTTTCGTTCAAGTAGGGTGAGGAAAGCAACGGCTAGGAGGACGGGAACGATGAAGGCGAGGGGGTTGATAATGTGTGTAATGAGGGCTGAGATCATAGTTAAGGAGAGGATTTGAACCTCTGTGGAAAGGGCTTAGGTCTTTTGCAGTTACCGGGCTCTGCCACCTTAACATGCCATTCTCTTAGGCGTGGGGGGTATGCCCTCTTGCCTATTTTAGTTGTTTTCATTAGGTGGGGGTGAGGCGTACTTCGAGCATGGGCCTCTCCTTTTCGGTCCTTTCGTACTAGAAAAGATCATAACATAGATAGAAACTGACCTGGATTACTCCGGTCTGAACTCAGATCACGTAGGACTTTAATCGTTGAACAAACGAACCCTTAATAGCGGCTGCACCATTAGGATGTCCTGATCCAACATCGAGGTCGTAAACCCCCTTGTCGATATGGGCTCTAAAAGAGGATTGCGCTGTTATCCCTAGGGTAACTCGGTTCGTTGATCGGCGTTGCCGGATCTTTATGGTCAGAAGTTCTGTTAATTAGAGCGGGAGCTCTTAGTTTTAGGAGGGAGTGTTCCCATTCCACGTGGGGGTTTTTTATTTCCCCGCGGTCGCCCCAACCAAAGACATTCGGGCAGGGCTCACTTGGTTTAGTCCTTTGTTTCGGGGTGCTTGACGTGATCTGCTTTGGTGTCTAAAGCTCCATAGGGTCTTCTCGTCTTATGTAAATATCCCCGCTTCTGCACGGGGAGATCAATTTCATTGACTGGAAAAAGGAGACAGCTAAGCCCTCGTCGTGCCATTCATACAGGTCTTCATTTAAAAGACAAGTGATTGCGCTACCTTCGCACGGTCAAAATACCGCGGCCGTTAAACTTATAGTCACAGGGCAGGCAGGACCTCTTATTCGTTAATTTTGCAAGAGGCGATGTTTTTGGTAAACAGGCGAGGCTTTATGTGTTTGCCGAGTTCCTTCTTTTTCTTTTAGTCTTTCCCTTGGGGCACACCAGTGTAGGGCTAACGGTTAGGTAGTTGGATGTTTTTCTGGTTGTTTGGTCTGTTGTTCAGTGCCCTCTTTGTTTGGGGCCGTTAAGTTTCGGCGGGGGGTCCGTTCCGATTTACACTTGTGCGGGGAGAGAGGGGGAACTCTCTTATTACTCATATTAGCATAATCGCCCCCATGGGTGCATGGGGCGGCCTGGTAAAATCAGGGGGTTAAGAATGTATTATCAGGATGGAGAGGGTTTGGGGTATGTTCGAGCTTTAACGCTTTCTGTTGGGGTGGCTGCTTTTAGGCCCACCAGAACATTTTTCCTTTAGGTAAGTATGATCTTTACCCTCCTGTTTAAAGTTGTGTCTTGTGTCAAAGGAGCTGTACCTCCTTTGACTAACTCTCTCGGTTTCTTCTAGGTGTCGGAGGGGGGTTAACACGGATGGGTGAGGGGAGAAGCCGGGAGGCTGAACTTCTATCCAATTCTCAGGCAACCAGCTATAACTAGGTTCGGTAGGTCTGTCACCTCTACTCAAAGCTCTTTCCACTCTTTTGCCACAGAGACGGGTTTGCCCTATTGATAGGCTGTCTTGGAGTAGCTCACTTAGTTTCGGGGAGCCAAACTAAAGTGCTCTTTGCTTGGATTTTTCTGGCTAAATCATGATGCAAAAGGTACGAGGTCTAATCTCTGCTTTTTTGGGCTTTACTGGGTTATTTCACTACTCTTTCAGCTTTCCCTTGCGGTACTTTCTCTGTTGCTCCTAAGTTCCTTTTCTATCACCTATACTGGGGCGGGAAAATGGTTTGTTCAGTTTAGTAACTAGTGTTTTTGGGGGTATTGATGGGGGTTTGTTGTTTTTGGTGGAGGGGGCTAGCTGTTGGGTATCAGGGTAATCCGATTTGCACGGATGACTTCTCGGTGTAAGGGAGATGCTTTTCTGTCTTAGCTATACTCTGATTTTTCCAAGTGCACCTTCCGGTACACTTACCATGTTACGACTTGCCTCCCCTTTGCAGTTATGTTGTTTTAGTTAGTCGGGTGTTGTAAGCTTGGGGAGAGTGACGGGCGGTGTGTGCGCGCTTCAGGGCCAGTTTCAGCGGAACGCTCTATTTTCTGCTTACTGCTAAATCCTCCTTCAGATGCATGTTTCAGTGCATCATCCGTAGTTCCGTGTAGTAGGGAATGTAGCCCATTTCTTCCCCTTCCATTCGCTACACCTCGACCTGACGTTTTGGGCTGTGCCAATTTTGCTTACTAAGAGGCCTTCACAGGGTAAGCTGACGACGGTGGTATATAGGCGGGTTAGGCAAGGAAGGGTGAGGTTGAACGGGGGTTATCGGTTCTAGAACAGGCTCCTCTAGGTGGATCTAAAGCACCGCCAAGTCCTTTGGGTTTTAAGCTGATGCTTGTAGTTCCCGGGCGGACAGTGGGTGTAGAATACTGTCAATGTTTAGGGCTAGGCATAGTGGGGTATCTAATCCCAGTTTGTGTCATAGCTTTCGTGGGTTCAGATATCGTAAAGCTACCTTCGTAAATGAACTTCTTACCTTCGGATGCGTATAACAGCTTTGAAGGCGTTCGGCTTTAGTGTAAATACATCTTAACCACTCTTTACGCCGATGTCTGTCAACTTGGGTCTCTCGTATAACCGCGGTGGCTGGCACGAGTTTTACCGGCCCTCTTAGCTTTGACTAAGTCAAGTTTTCACTTATGGCTTAATGTTTATCACTGCTGAATTCCCTTGAGGGTGTGGCTAAGCAAGGTGTCATGGGCTGTACTTTCGTGTGCCTGATACCAGCTCCTTGTTCCCGGGCGGGGAACTGTGGGGCATTCTCACAGGGGTGCGGATACTTGCATGTGTAAGTTTAGCTAAAGTTGACAGTAAAGTCAGGACCAAACCTTTGTGCCTGCGGAGCTTTTCAGGGCTCATCTTAACATCTTCAGTGTTATGCTTTGGATAAGCTACGCCAGC